CGGCTGTAAAGAAAAGGATTTTTTTGTACCCCAAAACTTTTTGCTTGCATACATATACGTGTAGTATACATAAAATGTAAATTATGTCCAATTTTAATTGATCTAAATTAATCCCTCGTTACTGTCCATAGGAGAAGTAATAGGTAGGGATGACAGGATTTGAACCCGTGACATTTTGTACCCAAAACAAACGCGCTACCAAGCTGCGCTACATCCCTTTTGAAAATTGTTGTATAGTGTCATTGTACAAAATCCCCGTCTTGTTTTCCACATCGTTATTTCCTCCTCCATATATATCTATATAGATATATCTATATAGAATTTTATACAAATTTCTTGCTTTGCTATTTCTTCTTTTTGGTTTCATATAATATCATATAATAAAAGAATTATATACAATACATCTGAAACCTAACATACAAATAAGAATGAATATTTATTGGTAATGCTCAGTAACTACAGTATCTGACCATATATGTATTACAATAAAGAAGGAGAACTTTCAATGCGAGATATAAAAACATATCTCTCCGTGGCGCCCGTGCTAACTACTCTATGGTTTGGATCTTTAGCAGGTCTATTGATAGAAATTAATCGTTTATTCCCGGATGCCTTATCATTCCCTTTTTTTTAATTCTCGTTATTAATATGCAAAAAAATGCAGAAGAAGTAACGTGACTAAAATTTAGCCCCTCTTTTTCGGCTCTTTAGGGTAGGAAGGAAAGAGAAATAAAAAAAAAGTGTATTGACCCTCAGAAAAAATTTTGTGATCTAAGATCGAATTTTGAAGAACGGAAATGGAAATCTGGGCCCGGGCCCAGTGCAGGCTCCACGAAATCATAGTCATAGTATAGTATAGAAAGAAGATACTTAAATGAAATACGGAGATTAGGATAGGAATAATTGATAGTTAGAAACAAATTGTATTACTTAATTATTAGTCTATTATTAGTCTATTAATTAATATTAATATAATATTAATTACAACGAAATCTAAATCTTTAGAAATTGCATTTCTAGTTAGTAACTTCTATGTTCTATGAATTTTTTTTGTTCTTTTCTTATTCTTCAGCGCGGGTTGAAAATGTAAGTGTTAAGTTAAGTCGATCCAAAATTCAAAGGAGGTTAGGTTCATGCCCAAGGGTAAAGATGTCAGAGTCATAGTTATTTTGGAATGTACCAGTTGTGTCCGAAATGTTGTCAATAAAGAATCGCCGGGGATTTCTATATATATTACTCAAAAGAATCGCCACAATACACCCAGTCGACTAGAATTGACAAAATTTTGTCCCTATTGTCACAAGCATACGATTCATGGGGAAATAAAGAAATAGATCGAAAGGAACATGTGTGATTAAGAGGAAAAACTTAACATATATGCATAACATATATGCATATATATATATATATATATAAAAAAAAAAGATATATATATATAAAAATGAAACCCTATTTAGGAAATGAATAAAGAATTTGAATTTTTGAGATAAGGAATAAACCATGGATAAAAAAAAGCAACCTTTTCGTAAATACAAGAGATCCTTTCGTAGGCGTTTGCCCCCAATTGGGCCGGGGGATCGAATCGATTATAGAAACATGAGTTTAATTAGTCGATTTATTAGTGAACAGGGAAAAATATTATCTAGGCGAGTGAATAAATTGACCTTGAAACAACAACGATTAATTACTATTGCTATAAAACAAGCTCGTATTTTATCTTTGTTACCTTTTCTTAATAATGAGAAACAATTTGAGAAACCCGAGCCGATCCCTCGATCGACCGGTCCTAGAACCAGAAATAAATAGGAACACTCCTCATTCTCAATTGACCCAAAATTCCAATAGGAACTTAGGCTCAGATTGATGTTTTGTTCGAAAAAGGCCTCAAATCTAGATTTGATTGTTGTGTTAGAAAAAAAAAATGGGGGAAGAAGAAATCTTTTTTTTTTTTGATTGAAACATATTCGTCCATTCCTACTACTTATCTTATCTTAATTTATTTTTATTCTATTTTCCCGGAGTTTCGTTCTCCGGGGAATTCTTTTTCAATCATTCCAGTATATTATTTTATTTTAGAATTTCTTTGAAAATCTTATTGGAAATCATGTAAAGACAATTTTTATTTGATATAGCTATTTGCGCAAGTATTTTACGATTCAGAAGCAATTGCCTTTTGTACAGATTGTGTATGAATCGGCTATAACTATAGAATACCCCATTCTCACGAGTTACTGCATTTATACGAGTGATCCACAAACGACGAAAATCCCTCTTTTGCCTGCCTCTATCCCGACGAGAGGAAACTAAGGCTCTCATTTTCTGTTGAATAGTCGTTCGAGTAAGTCTTGAACGAGCACCTCTAAAGGTTGATGCAAATAAACGCATTTTTGTTCGACGTCTCCGAGCTGTATATCCTCGTCTAACTCTGGTCATTGAATCAAATTAAACTTTCATTTTAATGAATAACTAATGGATTTCTCGTCTTTCAGTTATTCCTTTTTCCCCTACCGGTTGATTAATAACAAAACGGATTATTCCGATATATAAAATATATATTCCAATGGCTTTTGCTTCTATAACCTTCCCAACCACGATTTTTTATTCCTTCAAGGCATCATTTCACTTGGAAATAAGAAATTCTATCGATACAAAAAAAAATAGCGGGTTCCTTCGTTTCTACGGTGACTTCTTAAACGGTCAGGTCCTCTCTATACACCGGAGCCTCTTCTCTCATAAAAAAAAAATGTTATTGTTTACTTGTATAGTTCACACTTTTTGGCTCTACCCATCAATTATAGAGTAATAGGTCTTTTCACAATAAGAACTATCCATACAGTGACGGTATTTAATTATGAAAGTTGGCTAGGTAGCTGACCCTGTTAGTCCGTTCTTTCAAGAATGGGAGTATAAGCTCTTTGCTTCTTATAATAGCATTTTCCCCGCTTAATGGATAACCATTTGTTACCGATGGGGACTTGCTTCTCATCTCAAATCGAGTTGATTGGATTTGCACCAATGGAAACCAAAAATTCCATACACAGATAGGTATATGATAGATCTTCGTTTTTAGATAGTAAACGGCGTTCTGCCACTCTACCTATCCTATTCATGGGTACCGGTCATTGATACTGGAAAAATTGTCTCATTTATTCGGAGCTCATGATCTGAACGAGTCGCACATACACCCTAGTACATGTTCCTCGACGCTGAGGACATCCTCGAAGAGCGGGAGATTTCGTGACATTTCTTATCGGCTTTCTTGCGTTTCTAATAAGTTGTTTAATAGTTGGCATGTCATATATATATAGAATGGGTTGGTTTAGATCGATCTTAACCTGATGATTGATGATTATGAATTTTTTCTATTCAATAGCAAATCGCGGAAAATTCGAATTATGGTTTGAAATAGAATTGTGGATTTACACGAAATCCCCGGTATTTTCATTTTCGACCGCTAGAAGATCAACAATGCCATAAGCTTGGGCTTCTGCTGCTGACATAAAAACATCTCTTTCCATGTCTTCGGATACAATCCATGAAGGGTTGCCAGTTCTTTGTACATAAACCTTTGTGAGTGTTTCGCGAAGTTTCAGTAGTTCTTCCGCTTCCAGGATAAATTCCCCTGCTTGTGCCTCATAAAAAGAACTAGCAGGTTGATGAATCATAACCCTGATGATATTGATATAACATCATGAACGGTTCTTCTATCTCGCATAATGGGATTAGAATAAGGGATAAAACAATAAAATAACAAGAAGAAAAAAAAAATAGAATTGAACAACCGTACGGGCATCTTTTTTTTTTGCATTGCATACGGCTCTGTAATGGAATTTATTTTTTCCTCCCTTCCTTAGAAGAAAGAAATAGAATCCATCCGATCCAGGATCTATTTACCACCTTTTTTTTTCGTCGAAGTAAAAAAAAATACTATGATGGTTCTGTTGCTTTATATATTTTTTATTTTATTTCGTCTGTGATTGAGCAATCCCAAAGTTTCTTTCTTATACGATTAAATAAGTAAAAATGATCTTTTTTGTTTTATTTTCGTACTCTTTCTTTCATAACATAAATATAAGAAAGAGACTTCTTGTTTGTAAGAAAAATGGTTTGTGACGCTGAAATGTATTCCCGACATATATGAATAAGATCAAATCGGAAATAACCCTTGTTTCATACTACTATTTCGATACAAAATCTCATGTTATGAAAAAACAATAATAGTTTGTTCATATCGAACTCGAAGTGCCATGCTATTATTACTTATTATTCATATTCGATATGGCGAAGGCATAGTCTGCTTATTTTTTTTTTTTTTAATAAAAAACTCATTGGCGCCAAGCGTGAGGGAATGCTAGACGTTTGGTAATTTCTCCTCCGACCAGAATGAAAGATCCCATTGAAGCGGCTAATCCCATGCATATTGTATGCACATCGGGTGGCACAAATTGCATAGTATCATAAATGGCTATTCCTGGTATTACCCATCCACCGGGGGAGTTTATAAACAAATAAAGATCTCTAGTCTCATCCTCTATGCTGAGATATACCATAAGACCAACAAGTTGATTTGAGATCTCGCTATCAACCTCTTGTCCTAAAAAAAGTAATCTTTCTCGATAAAGTCGGTTGATTAGGACAAAATTTTATCCCTTAGGAACCGTACACGCACCTTTGGATGCATACGGTTCAAAAAAAATTGCGAAAAAAAAAAGAATCAATGTGTCGATTTCAGTCCTATTTCTTTCTTTTTTCGGGGGGAGGGCCTCATTTTTTTTTTACCCTGTTATAGTAAAAAAAAAAAAAAAGAACTTTTCGGAACTTTTTTTACTAACCCTTCATTGATGTATTGTTTCATCAAGATTCCAATCGCGATGTTATTTTCTTGTTCCTTAATAGGTCCTTTCAACTCTTTTTTTTTAGGTTCATGCTCTACTCCGGGTAAAGATTTGTCCGAATTCCATTTGCACATAGAGGACAAATGAGCTCAGTACCGCTTCTTTTTTTTATTCGTTTCGTGCCCTCCTTCCCCCAAACTATTCCTCATATTACTCCATTGATTGGTAGTTTGAGATCACTTCTTAAGTATCCTATATTATATATAGTATAGCCTATATTATATATAGTATAGTAAGTATAAGAATCGTTTATGATACAAGCGGTAATCGTACATATATTACCAATTTGGTATTTTCTGAACAGAGCCTGTATACTTTATTTTATCGGTTTAAGTCAACCATAAATTCTTCTAATTGATAATATTGATCCCCACAATATAAATTGATCTAATTGCACTTCACGCTCCGAACGATTGATGGTTCAATCAATATTTCTTGGGCGAAACAGAGGATATCTCGATCGGGAGAGAACGGGTAAATCCCATATGACCCAATATGTCTGACAAGTCGCACTATACGTCAACCCAAACTGCATCTTCCTCTCCAGGGGTCCGGAAAGGTACTTTAGGAACACCAATGGGCATTAAATTAAAGAAAAAATTAAGTACTATACTTCACTTTAATATGGAAACGTAAAATTCATCATCTTTTTTTTTCCTGTTTATTCTATTTTATACATAACTAAAATTGGAAGGTTCGTAGAGGACGACAGGGCGGAGAGAAAACTTTTACCGAACGAGTCGGTCTTTCGAATTTTATGTATTTGTTCCCCAAAATGGGACCAATCCCCCCCATTGCGTATTGGTACTTATCGGATATAGAATAGATCTGTTTCTCTTTGTTCTTACGAACGGAATTGGTCCCTTGGAACGGAATAAATAGTAACCCTTTCTCATGGAGAATCTACTGAAAAGGTTAGGTACATAGTCTAGTTTTTTCCAATGCGATAAAGTTACATAGTGTCTATTTTTCAAAGGGGTATTTTCATGGGTTTACCTTGGTATCGTGTTCATACTGTTGTATTGAATGATCCCGGTCGATTGCTTGCTGTCCATATAATGCATACAGCTCTAGTTTCTGGTTGGGCCGGTTCGATGACTCTATACGAATTAGCGGTTTTTGATCCCTCTGATCCCGTTCTTGATCCAATGTGGAGACAAGGTATGTTCGTTATACCCTTCATGACCCGTTTAGGGATAACCAATTCGTGGAGTGGTTGGAGTATTTCAGGAGGAACTGTAACAAACCCAGGTATTTGGAGTTATGAAGGTGTCGCAGGGGCACATATTGTGTTTTCTGGCTTGTGCTTCTTAGCAGCTATCTGGCATTGGGTGTATTGGGACCTAGAAATATTCTGTGATGAACGTACAGGAAAACCTTCTTTAGATTTGCCCAAGATCTTTGGAATTCATTTATTTCTATCAGGGTTGGCTTGCTTTGGTTTTGGCGCATTTCATGTAACAGGCTTGTATGGTCCTGGAATATGGGTGTCCGATCCTTATGGGCTAACAGGAAAAGTACAATCTGTAAATCCGGCGTGGGGTGCAGAAGGGTTTGATCCTTTTGTTCCCGGGGGAATAGCCTCTCATCATATTGCAGCGGGTACATTGGGCATATTAGCGGGCTTATTCCATCTTAGTGTCCGGCCGCCTCAACGCCTATACAAAGGATTACGTATGGGCAATATTGAAACTGTACTTTCCAGTAGTATCGCTGCTGTTTTTTTTGCAGCTTTCGTTGTTGCTGGAACTATGTGGTATGGTTCAGCAACTACTCCAATCGAATTATTTGGTCCCACTCGTTATCAGTGGGATCAGGGATACTTCCAGCAAGAAATATATCGAAGAGTTAGCGCCGGACTAGCCGAAAATTTGAGTTTATCGGAAGCTTGGTCTAAAATTCCCGAAAAATTAGCTTTTTATGATTACATTGGTAATAATCCGGCAAAAGGGGGATTATTCAGAGCAGGTTCAATGGACAACGGCGATGGAATAGCTGTTGGGTGGTTAGGACACCCCGTCTTTAGAGATAAAGAAGGGCGCGAGCTTTTTGTACGTCGTATGCCTACTTTTTTTGAAACATTTCCAGTGGTTTTGGTAGATGGAGACGGAATTGTGAGAGCCGATGTTCCTTTTAGAAGGGCGGAATCAAAATATAGTGTCGAACAAGTAGGTGTAACTGTTGAGTTCTATGGTGGCGAACTCAACGGAGTCAGTTATAGTGATCCTGCAACTGTGAAAAAATATGCTAGGCGTTCCCAATTAGGTGAAATTTTTGAATTAGACCGGGCTACTTTGAAATCCGATGGTGTTTTTCGTAGTAGTCCGAGGGGTTGGTTCACTTTTGGGCATGCTTCGTTTGCTTTGCTCTTCTTTTTCGGACACATTTGGCATGGCGCTAGAACTTTGTTCAGAGATGTTTTTGCTGGTATTGATCCAGATTTGGATGCTCAAGTGGAATTTGGAGTATTCCAAAAACTTGGAGATCCAACTACAAGGAGACAGGTAGTCTGAGACAACATTGCTTTGGTATCTTTGTCTCTCTTTTTTTGCCATAGTGTATCCTTGACTTGAACTTGAATTAAATCATCATTTTTTCTTTGACTCTTTCCCTTTCTTTATATTCCCAACTGAATAGGTGTGGAAGCTATAATTGTAAACCACGATTGAATCTATGGAAGCATTGGTTTATACATTCCTATTAGTCTCGACTTTAGGGATAATTTTTTTCGCTATCTTTTTTCGAGAACCTCCTAAGGTTCCGACTAAAAAAATGAAATGATTTTTCATTATCTCAATCTTAATTGAAGTAATGAGCCTCCCATATTGGGAGGCTTATTACTTCAACTAGTCCCCGTGTTCTTCGAATGGATCTCTTAATTGTTGAGAGGGTTGCCCAAAAGCGGTATATAAGGCGTACCCAGTAAAGCTTACAAGTAAACCGGATATAGAGATGGCGACTAGGGTTGCTGTTTCCATTTTTAGAGAATTTTAGGATCACAATGGATCTGCGATAAGATCGTTTATTTACAACTACAACAGAATGGTATACAAAGTCAACAGATCTCAACCAATGATTAAATAAGATTTATGGTTACACAAAGCGTTGAGGGTAGTTCTAGATCTGGTTCAAGACGAACTCGTGCAGGGGGTTTATTGAAACCATTGAATTCGGAATATGGTAAAGTAGCTCCGGGCTGGGGGACTACACCACTTATGGGGGTCGCAATGGCGCTATTTACGATATTCCTATCCATTATTTTGGAAATTTATAATTCTTCCGTTTTACTGGATGGAATTTCAATGAGTTAAGTTTATAAGAACTATGAAATCCGGGGTTTTCCATCAAAAAAAATGACTTAAGACTCGGATTTCTAGACCATTCTGGTAGTTCGGCCGTGGAATTTCTTTGTTTCGGTATTTCCGGGATATGAGTGTGCGACTTGTTATAATTGATCCTATTGTATAATACAGAAAATAGGTCTGTCATCTCTATTAACATCTCTATTAAGATGATTCTACCTCGTCGGATATTTATTCTAGTATCTGAAGCACGGAATATATAGAATATATCAAGATCAGAAATATTTGAACTATGATTCATACCCGCTATTCAGACCTCGCGACCCGACTCAAAAAAAAAATGGAATAGGTATCTATTTCCGAAATCAAACAGTTTTTCCTTTTTTGGACAACTCTTTCTCTAGATTTTGCTCGAGATTTTGTTGAGTCATTACATCCATTCATTGAATAAGTGATGATCAAATGGTTCTTACTCAGAGAACTTTTGAGTTTAGCTTTTTAAAAATCATTGTGGTTCTAGTATGAATCTGAGGTTTCAATTGATTCATAGGGTCTCAACAATAGAATTCCTATCAATAGTAAAACAAGAGTTAATCTGCATTACGCACAAAAAAACAACAAATCAAATAAAAAAAATAGGGAAGAGATGATTCAAGAGGCCTGTAACGATCAATATAAAGAAAGACGGGTGAGGATGAGCCAACTTGATATTTTTTGGCATTATCATCACAAATAATAGATTACGGATTTTTGTTACTTCGTATATTCGGGGCAAATCGAATCAAGCGGCTAAGAAGTTTTGTTTTGAACTTTCTATTACATAGCCGTTGTAATCGATATTTGTGTGTTTATGCTTGAGCCGTACGAGATGAAATTCTCATATACGGTTCTCAGAGGGGGGGTTCCTTGGTTACCTATCTCAATAAAGTATATGATTGGTTCGAGGAACGTCTCGAGATTCAGGCGATTGCCGATGATATAACTAGTAAATATGTTCCTCCTCATGTCAACATATTTTATTGTCTGGGGGGGATCACGCTTACTTGCTTTTTAGTACAAGTAGCTACAGGTTTTGCTATGACTTTTTATTATCGTCCAACGGTTACAGAGGCTTTTTCCTCTGTTCAATACATAATGACTGAGGCCAACTTTGGTTGGTTAATCCGATCAGTTCATCGATGGTCAGCAAGTATGATGGTTCTAATGATGATCTTGCACGTATTTCGTGTGTATCTCACAGGTGGGTTTAAAAAACCCCGCGAATTAACTTGGGTTACAGGTGTAGTTCTGGCTGTATTGACTGCATCTTTTGGTGTAACTGGTTATTCCTTACCTTGGGACCAAATTGGTTATTGGGCAGTCAAAATCGTGACAGGTGTACCTGAAGCTATTCCTGTAATAGGATCGCCTTTGGTAGAGTTATTGCGTGGAAGCGCTAGTGTGGGACAATCCACTTTGACCCGTTTTTATAGTTTACACACTTTTGTATTGCCTCTTCTTACTGCCGTATTTATGTTAATGCATTTCCCAATGATACGTAAGCAAGGTATTTCAGGTCCTTTATAGATAAGACCGATCATAGATATTTGTAATTGATCATATTATTTCTTATTTCGGGGAGGAACAATAATATTTCATTGCTACAAATATGGATTATTGAAAAATAAGACATGTTATTTGGATACTTCTCGTCAACTCCGAAGTATTGTATTCTTTATTTGATATGATACGAATAGTTGAAGTGGATTTTCCGAGGAGAAGATGGATTATGGGAGTGTGTGACTTGAACTATTGATTGGGCCA